AATAAAAATGATAAGAGATAATATATTATACTTTTAACTATCTAACCTATTAAAAACTATTATTATAAATTATTTAATAATATTATATAATATTATAATTATACATGTTATAATTATACATGTGTATCTGTAATATTATTGAATCGTTTCATTCGCGAGGAGCTGGATGAGAAGAAACTCTCATGTCCGGTTCTGCAATAGAGATGGAATTAAGAAACAACCATCAACTATAACCCCAAAAGAACCAGATTTCGTAAACAACATAGAGGAAGAATGAAGGGAATATCTTGTCGAGGCAATCATATTTGTTTCGGCGAATACGCTCTTCAGGCACTTGAACCCGCTTGGATCACAGCTAGACAGATAGAAGCGGGGCGGAGAGCAATGACACGATATGCGCGTCGTGGCGGAAAAATATGGGTACGTATATTTCCCGACAAACCTGTTACAGTAAGACCTACGGAAACACGTATGGGTTCGGGAAAGGGATCCCCCGAATATTGGGTATCTGTTGTCAAACCGGGCCGAATACTCTATGAAATGGGCGGAGTATCAGAAACTGTAGCCAGAGCAGCTATTTCAATAGCTGCGTGTAAAATGCCTATACGAACTCAATTTCTTATTTCACGATAGGGATGTAGAACTAAACAAAAGGGATATTGAGGATGAAAAAACAACCGCAGGTTTATTTTTTTCTGGACGGACAATATTTCTTTTTTTCCTTCATCCTTTGCATTGAAATAACAGGTTCAAATAAAAAATATATGATTCAACCTCAGACCCTTTTGAATGTAGCGGATAACAGCGGAGCTCGAGAATTGATGTGTATTCGAATCATAGGAGCTGGTAATCACCGATATGCTCATATTGGCGACGTTATTGTTGCTGTAATCAAAGAAGCAGTGCCAAATATGCCTCTAGAAAGATCAGAAATCATTAGAGCTGTAATTGTACGTACATGTAAAGAACTCAAACGTGACAACGGTATGATAATACGATATGATGACAATGCAGCGGTTGTCATTGATCAAGAAGGAAATCCAAAAGGAACTCGAGTTTTTGGTGCGATCGCTCGGGAATTGAGACAGTTGAATTTTACTAAAATAGTTTCATTAGCTCCCGAGGTATTATAAATACTAGTAGATGACACTATGATATAGTAGACTATCTGAAATAGATCAAATTAATAGATTGTGTCTCACGCATATACTTTTATTTAATAATTCAAAAAAAAAAAACAAAGAAAAAAGAAAAAAGGAAACATGTTGATTATATCAAAATTAGGAGGCACAAAAAATTATAGTTCGTTATGGGTAGGGACACTATTGCCGATATAATAACTTCTATAAGAAATGCTGACATGAATAAAAAAGGAACGGTTCGAATAGCATCTACTAATATCACCGAAAACATTGTTAAAATACTTCTACGAGAAGGTTTTATTGAAAACGTTCGGAAACATCAGGAAAATAACAAATATTTCTTGGTTTCAACCCTGCGACATAGAAAGACTAGGAAAGGAATATATAGAACCGTTTTAAAGCATATCAGCCGACCCGGTTTACGAATTTATTCCAACTATCAACGAATTCCTAAGATTTTAGGTGGAATGGGAATTGTAATTCTTTCTACTTCTCGAGGTATAATGACAGATCGAGAAGCTCGACTAGAAAGAATTGGAGGAGAAATTTTGTGTTATATATGGTGATCCTCCTCCTCTGGTATCCTAATTTTTTCTCTAACTTCCCATTTGTGAAATAGAGAGGAAAAGTGAGTTATATACCTCTTCCTTCATTAGTTGATACTTCAAGGGGGTTACCTGGAATGAAAGAACAAAAATTGATTCATGAAGGTTTAATTACTGAATCACTTCCCAACGGTATGTTCCGGGTTCGTTTAGATAATGAAGATCTAATTCTAGGTTATGCCTCAGGGAGGATACGGCGCAGTTTTATACGGATACTACCAGGAGATAGAGTAAAAATTGAAGTAAGTCGTTATGATTCAACCAGAGGACGTATAATTTATAGACTTCGCAACAAAGATTCGAACGATTAGGTGATTTTTTAAACATTCCTTTCATAGGGACACAATTCGAAGTTAAAAAAAAAAATAATATTCAAGAAACTTATTTTCCTCAAAAGAGTAGATTCAGAATTAAGGTAAGGAATAAGAAATATGAAAATAAGGGCTTCTGTTCGTAAAATTTGTGAAAAATGTCGACTGATCCGTAGGCACGGACGAATTATAGTGATTTGTTCCAATCCGAGACATAAACAGAGACAAGGGTAATCTTTCTAAAAAAGAACTTTCTTTTCTAAAGGGAGGACCCATGTAAGAATAAAAGATCTGTTTTAACATGAAATGGATATCTCCGTATCTTTTCTTTCTGTATATTTCTGACTCATATTTATGAGATGATAAAATATGACAAAAGCTATACCAAGAATTGGTTCACGTAGGAATGGACGTATTAGTTCACCTAAGAATGGACGTAGAATACCAAAAGGAGTCATTCATGTTCAAGCGAGTTTCAACAATACCATTGTAACTGTTACAGATGTACGAGGTCGGGTGGTTTCTTGGGCCTCCGCGGGTACTTCTGGATTCAAAGGCACAAGAAGAGGGACACCCTATGCTGCTCAAGCCGCAGCAGTAAATGCTATTCGTACAGTAGTTGATCAGGGTCTGCAACGGGCGGAAGTTATGATAAAAGGCCCTGGTCTCGGAAGAGATGCAGCATTACGAGCCATTCGTAGAAGTGGTATACTATTAAGTTTCGTACGTGATGTAACACCTATGCCACATAATGGGTGTCGACCTCCTAAAAAAAGACGTGTGTAGAAATAGGAATTAAACATATTTCAAGAGAAATAAATAGTTCAATGATCTGATCAAATAATATAATAAGTATTATTATAGTATGGTTCGAGAGGAAGTATTAGGATCCACTCGAA